ATGCAACGATGACTCTTTTCAACTAATCATAAGGACATTGGTACATTATACTTTATTTTTGGAGCTTGAGCAGGAATAACAGGAACTTCTCTAAGTCTTTTAATTCGAGCAGAGCTTGGACAACCAGGAACTCTGATTGGCAATGATCAAATTTATAATGTAATTGTTACAGCCCATGCCTTCATTATAATTTTCTTTATAGTAATGCCTATTATAATTGGAGGCTTTGGAAATTGGCTAGTCCCCCTAATATTAGGAGCCCCGGATATAGCTTTTCCACGAATAAATAATATAAGATTTTGACTTTTACCCCCCTCGCTTACCCTTCTTCTTTCCAGGGGGATAGTTGAAAGAGGTGTCGGTACAGGATGAACTGTCTACCCCCCTCTAGCAAGAGGATTAGGTCACGCAGGAGCCTCTGTAGACCTGGCCATTTTCTCTCTCCACTTAGCAGGTGTTTCTTCTATTTTAGGAGCCGTAAACTTTATTACAACAGTAATTAACATACGTGCCCCGGGAATAACAATAGATCAAACCCCCCTTTTTGTCTGAGCAGTATTTTTAACTGCTATTTTACTTCTTCTATCTCTCCCAGTTCTAGCAGGAGCTATTACAATGCTACTTACTGACCGTAATTTAAACACTTCATTCTTTGACCCCGCTGGAGGAGGAGACCCAATTCTATATCAACATCTATTTTGATTCTTCGGTCACCCAGAAGTTTACATTTTAATCCTGCCAGCTTTTGGAATAATCTCTCATATCGTAAGGCAGGAAGCAGGAAAAAAAGAATCTTTTGGAACTTTAGGAATAATCTATGCTATAATAGCAATTGGTATCCTAGGATTCGTAGTATGAGCTCATCATATATTCACGGTGGGTATAGATGTAGACACTCGAGCCTATTTCACCTCAGCAACTATAATTATTGCCGTCCCCACTGGTATTAAAATCTTTAGTTGATTAGCAACTTTACATGGCACTCAGTTTACTTATAGCCCATCCCTCATTTGAGCCTTAGGATTCATCTTCTTATTTACAATAGGAGGCCTGACTGGAGTTGTTTTAGCAAATTCTTCTATTGATATTATTCTTCATGACACTTACTACGTAGTAGCTCACTTCCACTACGTGTTGTCAATAGGAGCTGTATTTGGTATTTTCGCAGGAATCGCTCATTGATTCCCCTTATTTACAGGGCTATCTCTTTATCCATTTTGACTAAAAATCCATTTTACAACTATATTTATTGGAGTAAATCTTACATTCTTCCCCCAACATTTTTTAGGATTAAATGGGATACCTCGACGATATTCCGACTACCCTGATGCATACACCACATGAAACGTAGTTTCTTCAATTGGGTCTACTATCTCCTTAATCGCTGTATTAGGATTCGTAATTGTAATCTGAGAAGCATTTACATCTAAACGGCCGGCCATATTCTCCCTATTCCTTCCAACATCAATTGAATGACAGCATAATTACCCACCTGCTGATCACAGATTCTCGGAAGTTCCGCTAATTACTAACTATCTAAAATGGCAGATCATTGCGTAGGATTTAAGCTCCTAATAGGAAAATCCCTTTTCTTTTAGAAAAATGGCAACCTGAACCGCTTTAAACTTTCAAGACGCAGCTTCCCCACTTATAGAGCAATTAATTTTCTTCCACGACCACGCAATATTAGTGCTGATCCTTATTACTACTTTAGTAGGATTTATGCTTTCCTCTTTATTTTTTAATTCATTTACAAACCGATTCTTACTGGAACATCAAGCTATTGAAACTGCTTGAACTATCCTTCCTGCCGTTATTTTAATCTTTATTGCTTTCCCGTCCCTCCGACTCCTTTATTTATTAGATGAAGTAAATAACCCTAATGTTACGCTAAAAGTTATTGGTCATCAATGGTATTGAAGATACGAATATTCAGATTTTGCCCAAGTAGAATTTGACTCTTATATAATCCCGAGTGAAGAAATGGAAAATGCCGGTTTCCGGTTACTAGATGTAGATAACCGAACGATTCTTCCGATAAATACTCAAATCCGAGCCCTAATTACCGCAGCAGATGTAATTCACTCTTGAACTGTTCCCGCCCTAGGGGTTAAAGTAGATGCAGTCCCAGGTCGAATAAATCAACTAAGGTTCCAAATAAACCGACCAGGATTGTTTTATGGTCAGTGTTCAGAGATTTGCGGGGCAAATCACAGATTTATACCTATTGTAATTGAAAGAACTTCAATTAAATCCTTCCTTAACTGAATCTTTGAGCATAAAGAAGACTCTTCATTAGATGACCGAAAGATAAGTGTAGGATTTTTAATCCTATTATGGTACAAACTACCTCTAATGACCTTAAAATTAGTTAAAGCATAACATAGGCTTGTCAAGCCTAAATTATTAATATATAATATTTTAAAATCCCACAAATAGCCCCCTTACTATGACTCAACTTATATATATTTTTTTCAGCCGTGTTCATCTTATCTATTATTTTAATTTTTTTCATAAAACCCCCAGTTAAAATTGGAGCCCCTTCTATTAAAACAGAAAAATTAACACAAAATTGAAAATGATAACAAACCTATTCTCTAGATTCGACCCCCTATCAAGAATTAGTAACCTGCCCTTAAATTGAATCTCTACTCTATTAGGATTAATGTTCATTCCCTATTTATTTTGAGCTATGCCTTCTCGAGCCTCTCTAATATGATCCTCTCTAATAATAACTTTACATAAAGAATTTAAAATCCTTCTTGGACCCACTAATTTAGGGGGAACTTTAATCTTCAACTCACTATTTAGACTCATTATATTTAATAATTTTTTAGGGTTAATACCTTATATTTTCACTAGAACTAGACACTTAGCAATAACCCTATCTTTAGCCCTGCCTCTCTGGTTAACTTCAATAATTTTTGGTTGAATTAATCACACTAAACACATATTCGCTCATTTAGTTCCAGCCGGAACACCTGGACCCCTAACCCCCCTAATAGTTCTAATTGAAACGGTAAGAAACATTATTCGGCCAGGAACATTAGCTATCCGATTAGCTGCTAATATAATTGCCGGCCACCTCTTACTCACTCTCTTAGGTAACACAGGGTCTAATCTCTCAAAAACTCTCCTCTCATTCTTACTTTTATTCCAAATCTTGCTTTTAATTTTAGAATCAGCCGTTGCCATTATTCAATCTTATGTATTTGCAGCCCTAACAACTCTATACACAAGAGAAGTTAACTAATGCAAAAACACGGATACCATGCCTACCACCTAGTAGATATAAGACCTTGACCTCTTACAGGATCTATCAGAGCTATAATATTAACAACAGGTTTAGTTAAATGATTTCACCAACTAAATCCAGACCTTTTAATATTAGGATTAGTTACCACGCTATTAACTATAATTCAATGGTGACGAGACATTACTCGAGAAGCCACTTATCAAGGGCAGCATACCCTTAAAGTAATTAACGGACTTCGATGAGGGATAATCTTATTTATTACCTCAGAAGTATTATTCTTCTTTTCTTTTTTTTGAGCTTTCTTCCACAGAAGACTTTCACCAGCTATTGATCTTGGCACCTGCTGACCCCCCGCTGGAATTCAAGCCTTCAACCCCTTTCAAATTCCTTTACTAAACACTGCTATTTTACTAACATCAGGAGCCACAGTAACTTGAGCCCATCACGCTATTTTAAGATCTAATTTTTCGCAGGCAATTCAAAGCTTAGCCCTTACTGTATTTTTAGGAATATACTTTACAGCTCTCCAAGCCCTTGAATATTACGAAGCCCCGTTTACCATTGCTGACTCAGTTTATGGAGCTACATTTTTTGTAGCTACAGGGTTCCACGGTCTCCATGTAATTATTGGTTCTATATTCTTACTAGTAACTCTTTATCGACTGTACATGTGTCACTTTTCCGCCAACCACCACTTAGGATTTGAATCAGCCGCCTGATACTGACACTTTGTTGATGTAGTCTGATTATTCCTGTATATCTCAATCTACTGATGAGGAAGATAACTTACTTTTCTAGTATATAAGTACAATTGACTTCCAATCAATAAGACTGGTTTTACCAGGAAAAGTAATTCTTATTATACTGATAATAATTTTATTTACATTAATTTTATCAACAATTGTTATATTTATCTCCTCAATTTTAGCTAAAAAAACAATCACTGACCGAGAAAAATGTTCCCCATTTGAATGCGGTTTTGATCCTAAAGGAGCCGGCCGACTCCCATTCTCCTTACGATTCTTCCTAATCGCAATCATTTTTCTTATTTTTGATGTAGAAATTACACTTTTATTCCCTCTAGTAAAAACCTTTAAAGCAACTCTCACTGAAACATGAATCATTACAGGAACTTTCTTTCTATTAATCCTGTTAATTGGACTTTACCACGAATGAAATCAGGGAGCACTAGATTGGTCTACTTAACACTGAGATGATAGTCAAAGATGATAACTGCCTTGCACGTAGTGGGTGCTAAAATTAGCTCATCTTGGTTAGAAAGCGAACTTATTGCCCCTAGTTTCGACCTAGGTCTTGGTAAAAATTTACCTCCAACCAAAATTAGTTAAAACCAAAAAGAGGTATTTCACTGTTAATGGAATTATTGAACGTAGTTCTAACTAAGAGATAATATGTAAGAAAAGAAGCTTCTAACTTCAATTTCAGGCAGTTTAATTCTGTCTTTATCTCTGTTTTTATAGTGTAAATAACACACTACATTTTCATTGTAGAGCTAAAGGTACACTCCCTTTAAAAACACCCAAGGATACTAGTATCTCCCTTACAGCTTCAATGTAATGCTCTTTATAAGCTACCTAAGTTTAAAATATTGAAATTAGACCTGCTCTTCAAACTAACATTATTAATAAATAAACTTTAATTCTATTCTCTTGTATAACTTGAAGAACTTTTCTTAAGTTTCTTAAAATATAATAAAGACCTTGTCCGCCTCTATACTCAGACCACCCTCTATCGAATACTTGATGGTAAAAGAAGCCCAATCGCAACCTTCCAGGCCTAACTCCTAATGTAGATAGAAAAGGTAGGAATCACATTGATCCAGCATAAACCCTAACCCCATATAACCCTAAGGATTTTAAACCACAATTTTCGGCCACTATATTTAAAGTATAACCAATATACCCCCCAATAATAGTCACAAGCAATACTAATATTTTAAATATTGGAGATAAACAAATTATAAAATTAACTGGGAAAATTAACCAAGAAAGAACAGCCCCTCTGACTACAGCCCCAAATCTCAAAATAATCATTGGACTTGTTATTAAAACGTCCTCGTCTCTAACAGAGGAAGCACAACCTATATTCATAGGGCCACTTACTCTATAATACAGAACACGGAATCTGTAGCTAACAGTTAAACCTGTTGCAACCGCGTATATAAACAAACAAATAATATTTAAAGGGCCCATGAAAGCAACCTCTAAAATTAAATCTTTAGAATAAAATCCAGCTAAAAAAGGAATTCCACACAAAGACAAATTAGCTAAATTTAAAAGAGTAGTTCTCAAGGGTATTAAACTAACTAAACTCCCCATAGTTCGGATATCTTGCCTTCCCCTAACATTATGAATAATTGATCCCGCGCACATAAAGAGCAAAGCCTTAAATAAAGCATGTGTTAATAAATGAAAAAACGCCAAAATTGCTCAACCTATCCCTAAAATACTAACTATCACACCTAATTGACTTAAAGTAGATAAAGCAATAATTTTTTTTAAATCTGTCTCAAAATTTGCCCCTAAACCTGCTATAAACATAGTTATACAGCCCACCAATAATAAAATATCTCTGATAATTGTCCCGATCAACCTGGGCCTAAACCGAATCAATAAATAAATCCCAGCCGTTACTAAAGTAGAAGAATGAACTAACGCAGAAACCGGAGTAGGAGCAGCCATAGCAGCAGGTAATCAGGCAGAAAATGGGATCTGAGCCCTCTTAGTTATCGCAGCAACCACAATCAACCATAAAACCAGACTTCCTTTTAAAGAGTCTGAGCCCACACTAAAAATAAAATTTCACCCACCTAAATCTATTATTACCCCAATTCTTAATAAAATAGCCACATCTCCCACTCGGTTAGACAAAGCTGTTAACATCCCAGCCCTCGCTGATTTTTCATTTTGATAATAAATAACCAAAGCATAAGAAACTAATCCTAGCCCATCCCAGCCAAGTAAAATCCTAATTAAATTAGGGCTCAAAATTAAAAACAGTATTGAAGCGACAAACCCTAACACAATATAAAGAAAACGGCTAATATTAGGGTCTCCTATTATATAACCCCCCCTGTAAAATAAAACTATAGAAGAAATCAAACAAACGAAAGACATAAATATTAAAGATATTCAGTCAAAAATTAAAGACATCTCAATCCTAACCCCGTTATAACTCACTAACTCCCACTCTATATAATAACATAAACCTCTCTTTAAAAATGTTAAAGAACACCCAATTCTCAGACAAGCAACTCTTAACAAAAAAACTATTCTCCTCTCAGCTATTTTAATATTTCATAACACTGCTTAAAATACAACTATATCTTCGGCTCCACAAACCAATATTTTTCTTAAACTATTTAAGCTTAAGCTATTAATATATACCCAACTAAAATTAAAGCATTTAATGGTAACCAATGAAGCATTAACACTAAATACTCCCGAACTTCTCCAGAACAACAAGAGAATACTGAAACAAAATACTTACCATGCTGCCTTAAAGAAAAAAGGTATAAAGTATACGCTGCCCTAAAAAAAGAAATCAAAGCTAAACAGCCTATTCTCACTTTAGACCAAGATACAACTCTAATAATCAGTCTAACTTCCCCCAAAAGATTTAATGTAGGAGGGGCTGCTATATTTCCAGCCCTAAGAGCAAATCATCAAAGAGCTAATGTAGGCATAAAAGTTAAAAGACCTTTCCCCACTAATAAACTACGTCTTCCTAATCGCTCATAACTTATATTAGCCAGACAGAAAAGACCTGATGAACATAATCCATGCCCGACTATAACTACAACCGCTCCTACTAAACCTCATCATCTACAAAGTATTAAACCACATAAAACTAAACTCATATGAGCGACAGAAGAATAAGCAATCAAAGATTTTATATCTCCTTGTCGCAAACAAATTAATCTAACAGCAAAACCTCCCACTAGGCCTAAGCTAATCCACAACCAAACTAAATCCATAGCAACCCTTAAAAAAAGAGGACAAACACGAATTAAACCGTAGCCCCCTAATTTTAATAAAACACCAGCTAAAATTATAGACCCCGCCACAGGAGCCTCGACATGAGCCTTAGGCAATCATAAATGCACTAAAAACATGGGCAATTTTACAATAAAAGCCATTACCCTACAGATATATCAAACTATTATCTGACTTTTACCTAAACTAACAGACACTCCTAACCCCATAGTCAAAGAACCTTCTATCGCATAGAGACTTAAAAAAGAAATTAGTAAAGGGAGAGAAGCAAATAATGTATAAAACAATATATAAACCCCCGCCTGCAACCGCTCAGGCTGATACCCTCAACCTAAAATTAAAATTAAAGTGGGAATTAATGAACTCTCGAAACATACATAAAATAAAATATAATCTAAACAAGAAAAAGTTAAAATCAAAGTAACTAGTAATAAAAGATTAACAACTAAAAAAAGATTCACATGTGTACCAACTTTTTTTACTCCCTCTCTCGCCCCCAATACTAAAGCTATGATTCAAATACTAAGTAAGATTAAAATATAACCAACCCTATCAACCCCAAACCCATGCCCAAAATGAAATAAACTAAAATTTCTCAATCTTATTAACCCAAATAAGAAACAAACCAAAAAAAGAGAAAGCTGCACAGATAACCAACTATTTAAAGACAAAGTTATTAACAAAACTATAAAGACAAACTTTAACATCCTAAAATACTTAATCTATTAAAAGAATCATTTCCATGCCTGCGAACAACTGAAACCAACAAGGCTAACCCTAAGGCCCCCTCGCAAGCAGCTAAAGTTAAAAAAAATATTAAAAAATAAGAATCTCCACCGACACATCAAATGACCCCTAATATAAACCAAAAAATTCTTACTATAATAAACTCCAATCTCAATAAAGCATTTAATAAATGTTTACGCTCTCTAACGAAAGCAAGCAAACCACAAACAAATCCTACTAAAGGAACACAAAGCCATATTTTTAAGATTACCATTAGTAACTCAGGAAAAAAGTTCTCACTCTATCTTAAGTCCCCAAAACTAATATTTTACTTAAACTATATCCTGAATAAAGCTAAATAAGCTTCAATAGTTTAAATAAAATAATGGTCTTGTAAACCATAGATGAATAATTATTCTCGAAGCTCAGGATATACCTGAATCTATTCACTAATTTTCAGCTCTCTAATACTAACATCTATAGCTATTTGCTTCACCTTATTAACTCACCCCCTGTCGATAGGATTAGTTCTTGTCGCCCAAACCATTTTAATTTGCTTTTCTGTAGGAGTTTTAAGGACTATGAGGTGGTTTCCTTATATTCTATTCTTAATCTTCTTAGGGGCCACGCTAGTATTATTTATTTACGTAGCCTCTCTAGCCTCTAATGAACCTTTTAAAGTAACCCCCACTCTTATAATTCTAGGCTTATTTCCTATTATTTTTACCCCCATCTTAATTTTTTCTGAGACCTTAATTCTACCTAACAAAGAAGCCCTACAGACTTTTTCCTTTTCAACTCCCGTAGAAACTTCTTCAATCAGCTTTGTCTTAAATAATATTTATAACCCAACCGCAGCAAATTTAACTGCCGTTGTCATCTTATATCTTTTATTAACTTTAGTAGTAGTAGTCAAACTAAGATCAAGATTTATTGGCCCGCTACGTTTATCTTAATGACAACCCCTATTCGAAAATCACACCCTCTCTTCAGTCTTGGTAATAGAGCTGTAGTAGACCTTCCAACTCCTATTAATATCTCAACACTATGGAATTTTGGCTCTCTTTTAGGATTATGCCTAGTAGTTCAAATCGCAACTGGAATTTTTTTAGCTATACATTATACAGCAGATGTAAATCTCGCCTTTTCCAGAATTGTTCATATCTGCCGAGATGTAAACTATGGGTGACTTCTTCGAACCACCCACGCTAACGGAGCTTCATTTTTCTTTATTTGTCTTTATAGACACATTGGACGGGGTATGTACCACGGGTCTTTTTTTTATTTACACACATGATCAGTAGGAGTTATTATTTTATTCCTAGTAATAGCGACAGCTTTCCTAGGGTATGTCTTACCATGAGGACAAATATCTTTTTGAGGGGCCACAGTGATTACTAACCTTATATCTGCTATTCCTCTTGTCGGAACCGATTTAGTTCAATGGTTATGGGGAGGATTCGCGGTAGGTAACGCCACTTTAACTCGCTTCTTCACTTTTCACTTCTTATTCCCATTTATTGTAGCAGCAGCTTCAATAATTCATATTCTATTTCTCCACCAAACAGGCTCTAATAATCCTTTAGGAGTTAATAGTCAACTAGAAAAGATTCCCTTTCACCCCTACTTCTCATTTAAAGATATTGTGGGGTTCATTGTTATATTATTAGCGCTGATTACCTTAACCCTATTAAACCCCTATCTACTAGGAGACCCAGATAATTTTATCCCCGCCAACCCTATGGTCACCCCCCCGCACATTCAACCAGAATGATATTTCCTTTTTGCGTACGCGATTCTACGATCTATTCCCAATAAATTAGGAGGTGTTATTGCCCTAGTTATATCAGTAGCAATCCTATTTATCCTACCTTTTACCCATAAGGCGAAATTCCGAAGATTAGCATTTTACCCTATAAACCAGTTTTTATTTTGATCATTAATTGCTATTGTTCTATTATTAACTTGAATTGGAGCCCGCCCGGTAGAAGATCCTTACATCCTTACAGGACAAATTCTTACAGTAGCTTATTTTAGATTCTATTTAATTAACCCAATCATGATACTCTTATGAGATAAGCTGTTAGACTGATTACTTATTTTTGGAAAACAAATGTTTTGAAAGCATGGAAAAGAGGTTCGAACCCTCTAGTAATCTTATTGTTAACTAAATTTAGTGCAACCTTATATTAAGATAACATAAAATAAAATTATCATTCCCCTGTTTAAAAGACAATAATTCAAAGAAATGGGTAAAAACCTTTTCCAAGTTAAATTCATTAACTTATCGTACCGATACCGAGGAAGAGACCCCCGCACCCAAACGAAAAGATAGGCAATAAAAATAACCTTTAAATAAAACCCAATAGATATCAATCCTCTACCCAGAAATAAAATTGTAAATAAAGAACTCAAAAACAAAATACTAGCATATTCAGCTATAAAAATTAAAGCAAACCTACCCCCACTATATTCAGTGTTAAACCCAGAGACTAACTCTGACTCACCCTCCGCAAAATCAAAAGGAGTACGATTTCTCTCAGCTAAACAAGAAACAAACCAAAGCAACCCTAAAGGACCAGCTAACAAGATAAACCAAGCATAACGTTGATATCTCTCAAACAAAGCTAAATCTAAGCCCCCCACTAATAACAACAAACTTAATAAAATTAAAGCCAACCTCACCTCGTAAGAAATAGTTTGAGCCACCGCTCGTAAACACCCTAATAAAGAATATTTTGAATTTGAGGCTCAACCAGCCCCCATTACTGAGTAAACACTTGCTCTTATACAACAGAGGAAAAAAAGAACCCTAAATTCAAAACTGAAAAACCCAACTTCATAAGGTATAACCAATCAAACGCATAATGCAAGTATTAATCTAAAAATAGGAGAAATATAATAAGGGATAAAATTCCTTAGAGTAGGATAAGTTTGCTCTTTAGTAAATAACTTCACTGCGTCAGCAAAAGGCTGTAATAAGCCCTTAAACCCCACTTTATTAGGTCCCTTACGAATTTGGATATAACCTAAAATTTTACGCTCAAGTAAAGTAAAAAAAGCAACACTGACTAAAACTATTACTAAAAGAATTAAATACTCAATAAACTTTACAAAAACTATCACAGCGCGACTAACTCCTAAGTTCGCTATTATCTATAGCTTGCCGCTATATTAACGGATTCTAAATCCGGCGCATAAATCTGCCAAGATAATATTATATTTAATCCTAATATAAGAAACTCTTAGAAACTCAATCCTCTCGTACTAAAGCTTCTGACAACTTCACAAAAGATAGAAACCAACCTGGCTTACACCGGTTTGAACTCAAATCATGTAAAATTTTAAAGGTCGAACAGACCCACATAACAAGCGGCTACACTTGCCTGAAATTTTAATTCAACATCGAGGTCGCAACTATTTTCTTCGATAAGAACTCTCAAAAAAAATTACGCTGTTATCCCTAAAGTAACTTAGTCTTTTTATCCACAAAGAAGGATCAAACAATAATGATAATTATAATTTTTATTTAAACAGTTACAGCTTATATCAATGTCGCCCCAACAAAATAAGAGAGGTACTTCACAATTTTTAAAGAAGAATTTAAAAATAAAATAAATCTCTTATAAAGTTTTATAGGGTCTTATCGTCCCTTTATACAATTTAAGCCTTTTCACTTAAAAGTCAAATTTTAACTTATAAAAGAGACAGCTTCTCTCTCATCCAACCGTTCATTCAAGCCTTCAATTAAAAGACTACTGATTATGCTACCTTTGCACGGTCAAATTACCGCAGCCCTTTAAATACTCAGTGGGCAGGCTAGACTTTATATTTTATACTCATATAGACATGTTTTTGATAAACAGGTGAAGATATTATTTGCCGAATTCCTTTTAAACAACCAAAATACCTTAAAAATTAATTAAAATTTAATTTTTTCTTCAACTTTAATTATACTTATATAAACATATTAACTAACAAGATCACATTTAATGATATTTTCAATTAAAAATGACAGAAAGATAAAAATTAAAATTTAAGATAGTTTTACTTTAACGTTATAATAAGATGACTGATTTTAAGCCCACTTAACAACTACATTGCAACCATTCTTGAAAAAAGCAAGAAGCTCTTACCTCCTACTTTATCTCTTTAATTTAATTTTAAAAAAAAGCAAAATTAAATTTTTTTAATAGAAAACTAGATATACAAAAATCGACTAACATATCATTACTAGTATGAATTTCCAAACCTTTTTGAAACAAAGAAATATTAATTCTACTAGCTCTTCTCGTTTCGAGATACCTCTAACTTTAATGTTAATTTTGTTTACACCTGATACAAAAGGTACAGAAATCAAACCCTGCTATTCTTTAAATATAACTTTCCTTTTCAGTACTTATAAACTATAATTTTTTCTTAAATTTCTTTTTAATACTTTTAGACAAGATTTAATAATTTTTTATTAAATAAATAACACTTCTCTTCAAAAAATAAGATTCTTTTTTAAGAAGTACCTCAACGGCAATCACCCCAGTGTAAACGGAGTACTTAAATTTAGCTACATCTTATCTTTCCAGATGCATTTTCCAATACAACCACTATGTTACGACTTATCTCACTTTATAATGAGAGCGACGGGCGATGTGTACATATTAAAGAGCTACTATCATCCTGACTTATTAATTCAGAAATACTATTAAATCCAATTTCAAAATATAATTTCATGCATTTATCCATAAATAATATAATATAGTGTAACCCACATTTACTTTACTATAAACTGCACCTTGACCTAATAAACTAGAAATTTTTCTATTTAAAAAAATACTTCAGAGTATTATTTAAAAATGGAGGTATACAAATTGAATACAAAATAAAGTAAGATAATTCGTGGCATATCGTTTATAAAGCAGGTTCCTCTAACTAGACTTAAATACCGCCAAATCTTTTAAGTTTCGAGCTTATAACTTATTACTACTCAAGCGTACTATATTTTACCTTCAGTATAACAGGGTATCTAATCCTGGTTTAAACCTGAATCTTAATAGTTTTAAAATAAATTTAATATAAACAAAACAGGACACTATAAAAATATGGATTTCACTCCTTAAACTCATACCCCTAATTATATAAACCTCCTATTATAACTACATACTTCTCTTCTCTATCCTCTCTCTCAGTCTAACCGCGGCTGCTGGCACAAATTTAGCCTGAAATCTAAAGAATTACTAGCTCAAGTATTAACTTAAACCCTAAAAATATATACTGAGAATTTATAAATATGACTCTATCAATAATAAATCTCTAGCTTGAACTTTCATGTAAAGTCATCCTTATAATAGAGAAAAAAGCAAAGATCAAACTTTAATAAACAGACTAATATATTAATTATTAAATTTATATAAATTTAATAATTAATATAATTAGAATTTATTATAACAATTAATATAATAAAAATTATGAATTTTACTAAGCAACTCAGAAAGGATCCTATCTCTCCAGAGAGAACTCCACTCTACTAAATAAATTCTTTTTTAAATATGATAGAAAGACTCTTTCTTGTTTAGTAAAAAAAAAAGAATTTTTTTTAGCTTTAATTGTAGTCAGTATATAATTAATTTAAGTTATTATATATAAATTTAATAAAAATTAATTATTATTAAATATCAAGCCTAATTGTAATTACAATTAGGCTTGATATTATATATTATATTAAATTATTTAACTCAGTTAAAGAAATATCAAATTATAATAAAAATAAATCTTTATATAAAATTAAATAAGAATTATATTTAAAGCTTTAATTATATCATACTAGGTTTTTGTTATATAATTAAAGCTTTAAATATAATATCTTAAATTAATTATATACTTGTAAATGCAAGTATATCTTAATTTAAGAAGTATTTTCTTGTTCTCTTGTGCTGGTAAAATTATCTTTTCTAAGTAGGCCTAGAAGTAATTTTCCCAGTTATAAGAGAACAAGAAAATATATATATAATTAAATTTAATTGTTCATTAAATGAATAATAATAGGTTTTTATAATTAATTATCTTAATAAAATATTTATAATTTTATATACTGATGCTAAAAACGCGATTTTTACCCCCCCATCTTCATGTCTCAGAAATAATGTTAAATATACATATATTTAAAATACAAGACCAATGTCAGAAAATTTTCCTAAGTTTAGGGCAAAAAAAGTTCAGTGCCCTATTTTTTTACAAGTTTTTATCTGCTAATATAAATTTCTAATTTAAGTAAAAAAAAATATTTTATAAAAAAAATAAGTTTCAAAACTTAAATTCTTATAATAATAGCATGCTTGATTAAAAGGTCGCCTTGATAGGGCGGATAATGAAAGTTGCCCTTTCTGCTATTAACTCCACTCACTTTTCAACAGGAACAAATTATATTTAACGGAATTACACCATTCCCGCAAAGATCAAAACTTTGTGTGCTTTTACACCAAAATATAGACGAAAAGATAAGCTAAACAGAAGCTTATGGGCTCATACCCCGTCTATGAAGAATTCTTCTCCTTTCAATTCTTATTATTTCTCCCGCTCTCCTCCTATTCTCTCTTACTTTAGTGGCAGGAACTTTGATTTCTATCTCATCGTCTTCTTGGTTTTTAGCTTGGTTAGGGTTAGAATTAAACCTTCTTTCTTTTATTCCTCTTATTACAGCCCAAAAGAGTCCCTTTTGCTCAGAGGCCGCTTTAAAATATTTTTTAATTCAAGCCTTCGGCTCTGCCACTTTATTAATCAGAGTAACAATTTTATTTGTATTCTCCGTATCTCCTAAAATTCTCATCTTTACCTCTCTAATCTTAAAAATAGGAGCGGCTCCACTTCACTTCTGGCTCCCGACAATTATACAAGGAATGTCTTGATTAAATTGTCTCATTTTAATAACTATTCAAAAAATTGCCCCTCTAGTACTTATCTCTCTTACTTTATGTGATCAAACCGGAATCCTTTTTGTTAGAGTCTCGGTATTTTCTGCTATTATAAGAGGACTGGGAGGTTTAAACCAAACCTTTTTACGTAAACTTATAGCTTACTCATCTATTAATCACACAGCCTGAATATTAGCTGCAATTTCTTCTAGAACAAGACTCTGAATCCACTATATTTTAACCTACAGAATTATTTCAGCCTCCGTAGTCACTATTTTCAATCAGAATCAAATATTACACATTAAACACTTAACTAACTTGTCAGCTTCTCCTTTCAATAAAGTAACTCTATTTATAACTCTTTTCTCTCTGGGAGGCCTTCCTCCCTTCTTAGGATTTTTACCTAAAATAAGAGTTATTACAAGTCTCGTCCAAAGTGGATTTTTCATTTGAGCCTTGATTTTAACAATAAGAGCCCTAATTACCTTATTTTACTACATTCGAGTAGCCATTACTTCACTAACTTTAAACTCTCCAAAGACAAACCAAGATATCAATTCCATTAATCACAAACCAAATTGAATTACTCTTATAAATCTTTTACTACTTCTTCCTTTAACTGTACTTATCCCGCTTTAGGGTTTTAAGTTAAAGAAACTAGAAGCCTTCAAAGCTACCAATAAGAGTTAAATCTCTTAAACCCTAGGCTCAGGTAATATTTACATCTTCAAAATTGCAGCTTGACATTTTCATTAAACTACTAGGCCTAAGCAGGGAGAAATTTCTCTCATACATAAATTTACAATTTATTACCTTCTTCAGCCACCTACTC